GCAGTTTATGTACCCGCAGACGATTTGACCGACCCTGCTCCTGCTACGACATTTGCACATTTAGATGCTACTACCGTACTATCAAGAGGATTGGCTGCCAAAGGTATTTATCCAGCAGTAGATCCTTTAGATTCAACGTCAACCATGCTTCAACCTCGGATCGTTGGTGAGGAACATTACGAAACCGCCCAAAGAGTTAAGCAAACTTTACAACGTTACAAAGAACTTCAGGACATTATAGCTATCCTTGGATTGGACGAATTATCCGAAGAGGATCGTTTACTCGTAGCAAGAGCGCGAAAAATTGAGCGTTTCTTATCACAACCCTTTTTCGTAGCAGAAGTATTTACCGGTTCTCCAGGGAAATATGTTGGTCTAGCAGAAACAATTCGAGGATTTCAATTGATCCTTTCCGGAGAATTAGATGGTCTTCCTGAACAGGCCTTTTATTTGGTAGGTACTATCGATGAAGCTACCGCGAAGGCTATGAACTTAGAAATGGAGAGCAATTTGAAGAAATGACCTTAAATCTTAGTGTACTGACCCCTAATCGAATTGTTTGGGATTCAGAAGTGGAAGAAATTGTTTTATCTACTAATAGTGGTCAAATTGGCATATTACCAAATCACGCCCCTATTGCCACAGCTGTAGATATAGGGATTTTGAGAATACGCCTTAACGACCAATGGTTAACGATGGCTCTGATGGGTGGTTTTGCTAGAATAGGAAATAATGAGATCACTGTTTTAGTAAATGATGCGGAGAAGGGTAGTGACATTAATCCACAAGAAGCTCAGCAAACTCTTGAAATAGCGGAAGCTAATGTGAAAAAGGCTGAAGGAAGGAGACAAAAAATTGAGGCAAATCTAGCTCTCCGACGAGCTAGAACACGGGTGGAGGCTAGCAATCCGATTTCATAACTAGTTGGTACGTTCGAATAATAAAAAGAAGTTCTCTTTCTAATCCTATTTAGATTCTGTCGGGTGAATACAATCAAATACAATCAAACAGAATCCAATTCTGATGCAAAAATTCAAATTAAAAAATGAAATAGAAAAGATACAAAATCAAAAAATAAATATCACTAAAGGTGGGTTGTAAACCTTATTAGATACCATTGACTCTGGTATCTAATAAGTTTTACCTACTATTGGATTTGAACCAATGACTCCCGCCGTATGAAAGCAGTACTCTAACCACTGAGTTAAGTAGGTCATTTATCATCCCAAAGAGAACCAAATGAAACCCATCCTGTCGATGGATTATAAATATCATATTACTTATAAGCAATACTAATCTAAGGAATACCACTCAAAGAGATCAAAGATTCTTGATGTTGGATCATGGAATATTTCTCTTGACAAGAATTTACCTACATGATAAAATATGTATCACAAGCACTAAGGGCTATAGCTCAGTTGGTAGAGCAACTCGTTTACACGCGCGCCAATGTTTTTCAAGGGAGTTCATCATACAATCAGAAAAATTGATCTTGTTGAGAAATCGATGTCTTACTCCATAACTTTGAGGGAACCATAGCCTGACAAAGGTTCGGTCCAATTTGGACACCCATTTAGGAGGTGCCAAACAGACCCCATCATTGATTTGAGATCTTGATAAGGTGAATACCCAGTCTATTCAATGCTAGGCATAATGAGTATAAGGACCTCAAAAAAATCTCTTTTCGTCATATGAACTTTAAGGTGTATGAAGTTTCATATTTGATTTTTAAGCAGAACGATAGAGACTTCATTTAACTTAGGTTGATCTAGGCCAGAGACAGACCTACGTCAAGATAATCCCACCTTTGAAACACTTTGGTAATGCTCCCAAATAATGAATCAGAGCACATGGAGCCATTTCCTTATCTTTTTTTCTGTCAAGAAAAAAAATGGCAGACTAACTGATATTTAGATCAGTTAATGAAGGAGCCCAATGCAAAAAAAAAATGCATGTTGGGTCTTTGAAACAGTTCAGATCATTTTAATAATAATAAGTTTGATCTGTTTTACCGAGAAGGTCTACGGTTCGAGTCCGTATAGCCCTATAAAAATGAAAAATGCAAAAAAAAAATTGTATAATTTGCATTTCTTCATTATTATTTCTTGCTTGTAACTAAATGAAATCCAATTATTCCTATAAGTTTACTCACGGCAATCGTTTAAGCAGATGAAAGAAAAAACGCATATCAATGGATCCAATAGATATTGATTTTTGCAATTGCAGATAAACAAACCAACCTTTCGTCATTAATCTTCGGAGGCGAATTACATATTCATATCCACAATAAAAGAATTAGTGAGACTCCCTTTCTTTTGATATCCCCAATCTTATTGAATTTTGGAAGTCAACTCATTTCACGGGCCTGGTGAAATGCAAAACTACGAAGAGGAATTCACATGGATTTAGGAAAGGCCTGCTGTATTTGTGTACAAGCTAAAGTTTTTTGAAAAATGAATATCTTTGGTCACTTTCATTGTCAAATAGGCTTTTCCTTCGT